GCTAGTGTAGCTTAAACTAAAGCATAACACTGAAGATGTTAAGATGAACCCTAGAAAGTTCCACGGGCATAAAGGCTTGGTCCTGACTTTACTATCAGCCATAACCCAACTTATACATGCAAGTATCCGCATCCCCGTGAGAATGCCCTCAATCCCCCGCCCGGGGACGAGGAGCAGGCATCAGGCACAACCAAAGCCCAAGACGCCTTGCTACGCCACACCCCCAAGGGAATTCAGCAGTAATAAACATTAAGCCATAAGTGTAAACTTGACTTAGTTAGGGTTAAAAGGGTCGGTAAAATTCGTGCCAGCCACCGCGGTTATACGAAAGACCCTAGTTGATGAATACGGCGTAAAGGGTGGTTACGGAAAAACAATCAATAAAGCTAAAGACCCTCTAAGCCGTCATACGCACTCCGAGGTCACGAAACCCAGACACGAAAGTAGCTTTAAATATACATCACCTGACCCCACGAAAGCTAAGAAACAAACTGGGATTAGATACCCCACTATGCTTAGCCATAAACCTAGATGTAAACTTACACACACATCCGCCAGGGTACTACGAGCCTAGCTTAAAACCCAAAGGACTTGGCGGTGTCTCAGACCCACCTAGAGGAGCCTGTTCTAGAACCGATAACCCCCGTTAAACCTCACCACTTCTTGTTCTTACCCGCCTATATACCGCCGTCGTCAGCTTACCCTGTGAAGGTCTAACAGTAAGCAAAATGGGCCCGCCCAAAAACGTCAGGTCGAGGTGTAGCGTACGAAGTGGAAAGAAATGGGCTACATTTTCTATGTCAGAATACTACGAACGGCACCCTGAAAAAGTGCCTGAAGGTGGATTTAGTAGTAAAAAGTAAACAGAGCGTTCTTTTGAATTAGGCTCTGAGACGCGCACACACCGCCCGTCACTCTCCCCTACACCAACCTAAACCAACTATTCCTAATAAAACATCTTGAAACACGGGGAGGCAAGTCGTAACATGGTAAGTGTACCGGAAGGTGCACTTGGAATAACCAGGACGTGGCTGAGATAGACAAGCATCTCCCTTACACCGAGAAGACATCCATGCAAGTTGGATCGCCCTGAGCTAAAAAGCTAGCTTAAATACCTAGATACTAAAAACAACATTAAATTACCTTACAAAAACACAACACACAAACTAAAACATTTTTCCGCCCAAGTACGTGAGACAGAAAAGGCCTAATCAAAGCAATAATAAAAGTACCGCAAGGGAACGCTGAAAGAGAAATGAAATAAATCATAAAAGCACAACAAAGCAGAGACTAACCCTCGTACCTTTTGCATCATGATTTAGCTAGTCATTCTGAGCAAAGAGTACTTTAGTTCAAAACCCCGAAACTAAGTGAGCTACCCCGAGACAGCCTATAAAATAGGGCCAACCCGTCTCTGTGGCAAAAGAGTGGGAAGATCTCCGGGTAGAGGTGACAGACCTACCGAACCTAGTTATAGCTGGTTGCCTAAGAAATGAATAGAAGTTCAGCCTCGCACTCCTCAACTCACAAACACATTATTTAAAACACGAATTAGAGAAACACGCGAGAGTTAATCAAAGGGGGTACAGCCCCTTTGAAACAGAGTACAACCTCACCAGGAGGTTAAAGATTATATTAAATAAGATACACCGCTTTAGTGGGCCTAAAAGCAGCCATCTAAACAGAAAGCGTTAAAGCTCCTGCGGATTAAAAATCTATTATACAAATACCTCATCTAAAACCCCTAATTCTATTAGGCCATCCCATGCCCCCATGGAAGAGACACTGCTAAAATGAGTAATAAGAAGGAACACCCTTCTCCAAAGCCTACGTGTATGCTAGACCGGACCCACCACTAGCAATTACCGAACCCAACAAAAGAGGGCAATGTGGCATTACTAAACACCAAGAAATACCCACAACCCAAATCGTTAAACCCACACCGGAAGGCTACTTAAAGGAAAGACTAAAAGAAGAGGAAGGAACTCGGCAAACACAAGCCTCGCCTGTTTACCAAAAACATCGCCTCCTGCAAAACTCAATATATAGGAGGTCTTGCCTGCCCAGTGACTAGTTAAACGGCCGCGGTATTTTGACCGTGCGAAGGTAGCGCAATCACTTGTCTTTTAAATGAAGACCTGTATGAATGGTGGAACGAGGGCTTAACTGTCTCCCCCTTCAAGTCAATGAAATTGATCTGCCCGTGCAGAAGCGGACATACAAATACAAGACGAGAAGACCCTTTGGAGCTTAAGATACAAGATCAACTATGTCAAGAACCTAAAAGTTAAACTAAATAGCAACTGATCCCTATCTTCGGTTGGGGCGACCGCGGGAGAAAATAAAGCTCCCACGCGGACTGGGGCCACCCCCTAAAACCAAGAAAGACATTTCTAAGTCACAGAACATCTGACCATCAAGATCCGGCTACATGCCGATCAACGGACCAAGTTACCCTAGGGATAACAGCGCAATCCTCTTCCAGAGTCCATATCGACAAGAGGGTTTACGACCTCGATGTTGGATCAGGACATCCTAATGGTGCAGCCGCTATTAAGGGTTCGTTTGTTCAACGATTAAAGTCCTACGTGATCTGAGTTCAGACCGGAGTAATCCAGGTCAGTTTCTATCTGTAATGCCATTTTTCCTAGTACGAAAGGACCGGAAAAAGGGGGCCCATATATCCTATATGCCCCACCCCAACTTAATGAAACCAACTAAATTAAAATAAGGGAGGGCATAACCCCACATCAAGATAAGATTATTAAGATGGCAGAGCCCGGTAATTGCAAAAGGCCTAAGCCCTTTCACCCGGAGGTTCAAATCCTCCTCTTAATTATGATAACCATTTTAATAACACACATTATTAATCCCCTAGCCTACATTGTACCAGTGTTATTAGCACTAGCCTTCCTAACCTTACTAGAACGTAAAGTACTAGCTTATATACAATTACGTAAAGGCCCTAACGTAGTAGGCCCATATGGTTTATTACAACCAATCGCAGACGGCGTAAAACTATTTATTAAAGAACCCATCCGCCCATCAACCTCCTCCCCACTACTCTTCCTAGCAACCCCAGTACTAGCCCTCACCCTAGCCCTAATATTATGAGCCCCAATACCAATCCCAAACCCAGTAGCAGACATAAACCTGGGCATATTATTTATCCTAGCCCTTTCCAGCCTTGCAGTATATTCAATTCTAGGGTCAGGATGAGCCTCAAATTCAAAATATGCCCTAATTGGAGCACTACGAGCAGTTGCCCAGACCATTTCCTATGAAGTAAGCCTAGGACTAATTCTCTTATCAACTATCATATTTACAGGGGGATTTACCCTACAAATATTCAACACAACTCAAGAAGCTGTCTGATTAATATTACCAGCCTGACCCCTAGCCGCAATATGATACATCTCTACACTAGCAGAAACAAATCGGGCCCCATTCGACCTCACGGAAGGGGAATCCGAGCTAGTCTCTGGCTTCAACGTAGAATACGCAGGAGGTCCATTCGCACTATTCTTCCTAGCCGAATATGCTAACATCCTACTAATAAATACATTATCCACTATTCTATTCCTAGGAGCAACCTACACCCCCATCACACCAGAATTTGCTTCAATTAACATTATAACAAAAGCCGCACTACTTTCAGTACTCTTCCTGTGAATTCGTGCATCCTACCCTCGATTCCGATATGACCAACTTATACACCTTGTATGAAAAAATTTCCTACCAATGACACTAGCACTTATCCTATGGCACACCGCCCTACCAATCGCATTCACAGGATTACCCCCTCATCTATAATTCCCGGAGCTGTGCCTGAACGCCCAAGGACCACTTTGATAGAGTGATTTACGAAGGTTAAAATCCTTCCAGCTCCTTAGAAAGAGGGGATTCGAACCCATATCATGGAGATCAAAACTCCAAGTGTTTCCATTACACCACTTCCTAGTAAGATAAGCTAATTAAAGCTTTTGGGCCCATACCCCAAAAATGTAGGTTAAAATCCTTCTCTTACCAATGAACCCCTACGTCATTATAATCTTATTATCAAGCCTCGGACTAGGCACAACCCTAACCTTCATGAGCTCCCACTGACTATTAGCCTGGATAGGACTAGAAATTAATACACTAGCAATCCTCCCCCTAATAGCACAACATCACCACCCACGAGCTGTAGAAGCAACCACCAAATACTTCCTAGCACAAGCAGCGGCAGCAGCCACAATTCTATTCGCCAGCACCATAAACGCCTGAAACACCGGCGAATGAAACATTTGTTGCCTAACAGACCCAACCGCCATTACACTAACTACCATAGCACTAGCACTAAAAATTGGCCTAGCTCCAATACACTTCTGAATACCCCCAGTAATACAAGGACTAGACTTAACAACAGGCCTGATTATAGCCACCTGACAAAAACTAGCCCCATTCTCCCTCATTATTCAAATAGCCCCTCTAGCACATCCACAACTACTAATTATCCTAGGATTAACATCTGTATTCATTGGAGGATGAGCAGGGCTAAACCAAACACAACTACGAAAAATCCTAGCCTACTCATCAATCGCACACCTAGGCTGAATAATTGCCATCGCACAATTTAAGCCAGAACTAACAATCCTCACACTAACAATGTATATCGTCATAACATCAGCAACATTTCTAACATTTAAATTAATAGCAACAACAAAAATTAATACCCTAGCAATAAGCTGAACGAAAGCCCCCATCACCACAGCTACCGCTGCCCTAATATTATTATCCCTAGGAGGACTACCTCCATTAACAGGCTTCATACCAAAATGATTAATTTTACAAGAACTCACAACACAAAGCCTACCACTTACAGCAACCATCATAGCCCTCAGCGCCCTACTCAGCCTATATTTCTACTTACGCTTATGCTACGCAATAACCCTAACAATTTCACCTAACACAAACAACGCATCAACCCCATGACGCCTACAAAACAACCAAAATACTATCCCCCTAACAACATTCACAACAGCCACCCTACTACTACTACCCCTTACACCCCTAGTCCAAGCACTAGTCAACTAGAGATTTAGGATAACACCAGACCAAAAGCCTTCAAAGCTTTAAGTAGGAGTGAAAATCTCCTAATCTCTGCCATAAGACTTGCAGGACTCTATCCCACATCTTCTGAATGCAACTCAGACACTTTAATTAAGCTAAAGCCTTACTAGATGAGAAGGCCTCGATCCTACAAACTCCTAGTTAACAGCTAGGCGCTCAAACCAACGAGCATTCATCTACTTTCCCCGCCGCCTAAGCATAAAGGCGGGGAAAGCCCCGGCGGGGGTTTAACCTGCATCTTTAGATTTGCAATCTAACATGTTATACACCACAAGGCTTCAATATTTACTGATAGGAAAAGGACTCAAACCTTTGTACATGGAGCTACAATCCACCGCCTAACCCTCGGCCATCCTACCTGTGACGATCACACGCTGATTTTTCTCAACCAACCATAAAGACATTGGCACCCTTTATCTAGTATTTGGTGCCTGAGCCGGAATAGTCGGCACAGCCCTGAGCCTACTAATCCGAGCAGAACTGGCACAGCCTGGAGCTCTTCTAGGAGATGACCAGATCTATAATGTTATTGTCACCGCCCACGCCTTCGTAATAATCTTCTTTATAGTAATGCCAATTATGATTGGAGGCTTCGGAAACTGACTTGTGCCCCTAATAATTGGTGCCCCCGATATAGCATTCCCACGAATAAATAACATAAGCTTTTGACTACTCCCACCATCATTCCTACTGCTACTCGCCTCATCAGGTGTTGAAGCAGGGGCTGGAACAGGATGGACAGTATACCCGCCACTTGCGGGTAACCTGGCACATGCAGGAGCTTCTGTAGATTTGACTATCTTCTCCCTACACTTGGCAGGTGTATCATCAATTCTTGCTTCCATCAACTTCATTACAACTATCATCAACATAAAACCGCCTGCTATTTCCCAGTATCAAACACCTTTATTTGTTTGATCTGTAATAATTACAGCAGTACTTCTACTTCTATCCCTACCAGTACTAGCTGCAGGAATCACTATACTATTAACAGACCGAAACTTAAACACAACTTTCTTCGATCCTGCTGGTGGGGGAGACCCAATTCTTTACCAACACCTCTTCTGATTCTTTGGCCACCCAGAAGTATATATTCTAATTTTACCAGGCTTTGGAATAATTTCACATATTGTAGCTTATTATTCCGGCAAAAAAGAACCATTTGGGTACATAGGAATAGTGTGAGCCATGATAGCAATTGGCCTTCTAGGCTTTATCGTATGAGCCCATCACATATTTACAGTAGGTATGGACGTAGACACCCGAGCATACTTCACATCTGCAACAATAATTATTGCAATTCCAACAGGTGTTAAAGTATTTAGCTGACTAGCTACTTTACACGGAGGGTCTATTAAATGAGAAACCCCCATATTATGAGCCCTTGGATTCATTTTCCTATTTACTGTGGGTGGACTTACCGGAATCATACTAGCCAACTCATCCCTGGACATCATACTGCATGACACCTATTATGTAGTAGCCCACTTCCACTATGTACTATCAATAGGAGCTGTATTTGCTATCATAGGAGCCTTTGTCCACTGATTCCCACTATTTACAGGATATACAATACATGACACCTGAACAAAAATTCACTTCGGAACAATGTTTGTGGGAGTAAACTTAACTTTCTTCCCACAACACTTCCTAGGACTAGCCGGGATGCCCCGACGATACTCAGATTACCCAGACGCATATTCATTATGAAATATTATTTCTTCTATTGGCTCAATAGTATCCATAGTAGCAGTTGTAATATTCCTGTTTATTCTATGAGAGGCATTCGCCGCAAAACGAGAAGTTCTATCAGTCGAATTAACCTCCACAAATGCAGAATGACTACACGGATGTCCTCCCCCATACCACACATTTGAAGAGCCTGCCTTTGTACAAGTACAAACAAACTAACGAGAAAGGAAGGAATCGAACCCCCATAAACTAGTTTCAAGCCAGTCACATATCCACTCTGCCACTTTCTTTAATAAGATACTAGTAAAAACGAATATTACACTGCCTTGTCAAGGCAAAATTGCGGGTTAAAATCCCGCGTACCTTAAGCCTAACAGCTTAATGGCACATCCCTCACAACTAGGATTCCAAGACGCGGCCTCACCTGTCATAGAAGAACTTCTGCACCTACACGACCACGCCTTAATAATCGTTTTCTTAATTAGCACTTTAGTTCTATATATTATTGTAGTAATAGTTACAACCAAACTCACCAACAAATACATTTTAGACTCACAAGAAATTGAAATTGTCTGAACAATTCTTCCGGCAGTAATCCTTATCATAATCGCCCTCCCATCCCTTCGAATTCTTTACCTCATGGATGAAGTAAATGACCCACACCTTACAGTAAAAGCCATGGGTCACCAATGATATTGAAGCTACGAATATACTGATTATGAAAACCTAGCATTCGATTCATATATAATCCCAACACAAGACCTCACACCAGGACAATTCCGATTACTTGAAACAGACCACCGAATGGTAGTACCAATAGAATCCCCAATTCGAGTACTAGTGTCTGCAGAAGACGTCCTACATTCCTGAGCCGTACCAGCACTAGGTGTAAAATTAGATGCTGTCCCAGGACGATTAAACCAAACATCCTTCATTACATCACGACCTGGAGTATTCTACGGACAATGCTCTGAAATCTGCGGAGCCAACCACAGCTTTATACCTATTGTAGTAGAAGCCGTTCCCTTAGAACACTTTGAAAACTGATCCTCCCTTATGCTTGAAGACGCCTCACTGGAAAGCTAAAATGGGATTAGCGTTAGCCTTTTAAGCTAAAGATTGGTGACCCCCAACCACCTCTAGTGACATGCCACAATTAAATCCCGCCCCATGATTTGCAATCCTCGTATTCTCATGATTAATTTTCCTCACAATTATTCCAAATAAAGTATTAAACCACACATTTACAAATGAAATCACAACATTAGATGCAGAAAACCTAAAATCAGACACTTGAAACTGACCATGGCATTAAACCTATTTGACCAATTTATAAGCCCCACACACTTTGGTATCCCCCTTATTGCAATTGCACTTACTTTACCTTGAATTCTAGTTCCCTCCCCAACTAACCGCTACCAAACCAATCGTCTAATCTCTTTACAAAACTGATTCATCAAAACCTTTACACAACAACTCCTAACACCACTAAATCAAGGAGGACATAAATGAGCCTTAATCCTCACATCTCTTATAATTTTTATCCTTACATTAAATATTTTAGGCCTGTTACCATACACTTTCACACCTACAACCCAATTGTCCCTAAATATAGGCCTAGCCGTCCCACTATGACTGGCAACAGTAATTATTGGCCTCCGAAATCAACCAACCGCCGCCCTAGGCCACCTACTACCAGAAGGAACCCCTGCCCCCCTAATCCCAGTTTTAATTATTATCGAAACAATTAGCCTATTTATTCGACCCTTGGCATTAGGAGTACGACTTACAGCAAATTTAACTGCTGGTCACCTATTAATTCAATTAATCTCAACTGCCACAATTACCCTACTACCAATAATAACCACAGTAGCAACACTAACAGCCATTTTACTAGTACTATTAACCCTACTAGAAGTTGCAGTAGCTATTATTCAAGCTTACGTATTTGTTCTACTATTAAGCCTTTACCTACAAGAAAACGTCTAATGGCCCACCAAGCACATGCATATCATATGGTTGATCCAAGCCCATGGCCCTTAACCGGCGCAGTAGCTGCTCTACTTATAACATCAGGTTTAGCTATCTGATTCCACTTCCACTCAACCATCCTCATAACACTAGGATTAGCACTAATACTATTAACCATATATCAATGATGACGAGATATTGTACGAGAAGGTACTTTCCAAGGACATCATACACCCCCAGTACAAAAAGGTCTACGATACGGTATAATTCTATTCATCACCTCAGAAGTATTCTTCTTTATCGGCTTCTTTTGAGCCTTCTACCACTCTAGCTTAGCACCAACCCCAGAACTAGGGGGTTGCTGACCACCCACTGGCATCACACCCCTAGACCCCTTCGAAGTGCCCCTCCTAAACACCGCTGTCCTTCTGGCATCCGGTGTAACAGTTACATGATCCCACCACAGCCTCATAGAAGGTGAACGCAAACAAGCAATCCAATCTCTCGCACTCACAATTCTTTTAGGATTCTACTTCACCGCCCTACAAGCCATAGAATACTATGAAGCCCCTTTTACAATTGCCGACGGGGTATATGGCTCAACCTTCTTCGTAGCAACAGGATTCCACGGACTACATGTTATTATTGGCTCCACTTTCCTAACTGTTTGCTTACTCCGACAAATCCAATATCACTTCACATCAGAACACCACTTCGGATTCGAAGCAGCTGCATGATACTGACACTTTGTAGATGTTGTATGATTATTCCTATATGTCTCTATCTACTGATGAGGCTCATATCTTTCTAGTATTCAAAGTTAGTACGAGTGACTTCCAATCACCTAGTCTTGGTTAAATCCCAAGGAAAGATAATGAATTTAATTATTACTATTCTACTAATCTCAACAATCCTATCTCTAATCCTAGCCACAATTTCCTTCTGACTACCCCAAATAAACCCAGACGCAGAAAAACTATCCCCATACGAATGTGGTTTTGATCCATTAGGATCAGCACGACTCCCATTCTCACTACGTTTCTTTTTAGTAGCTATCCTATTCCTACTATTTGACCTAGAAATTGCCCTACTACTACCACTCCCATGAGGAAACCAACTACCAAATCCAACCCTTACCCTACTATGAGCCGCAACAGTTCTAATTTTACTAACCCTAGGACTAATTTATGAATGACTGCAAGGAGGCCTAGAATGAGCTGAATAAGGGATTAGTCCAAACAAGACCTCTGATTTCGGCTCAGAAAACCACGGTCAAAGTCCGTGATCCCTTTATGACACCGATTTACTTTAGCTTCACCTCAGCCTTTACCCTAGGGCTCACAGGCCTAGCCTTCCACCGCACCCACCTACTATCAGCACTATTATGCCTAGAAGGAATAATACTATCCCTATTTATTGCCCTGGCCCTATGAACTTTCCAATTAGAAGCAACTGCCTTCTCCGCATCCCCAATCCTCCTTCTGGCCTTCTCCGCCTGTGAGGCCGGTGCCGGTCTGGCCTTACTAGTTGCCACAGCTCGAACACATGGAACAGACCGACTACAATCCTTAAACCTCTTACAATGCTAAAAATCTTAATTCCAACAATCATGCTATTCCCAACAATCTGACTCTCAACCCCAAAATGACTTTGAACAACAACAGCCCTACAAAGTCTTCTAATCGCCTTACTTAGCCTACATTGAATCAATTGAACCGCCAATACAGGCTGGACCTTCTCCAACACATATATGGGCACTGACCCCCTATCAACACCACTTTTAGTACTCACATGCTGACTACTCCCACTTATAATCCTCGCCAGCCAAAACCACATCAAACCAGAACCAATTAACCGACAACGAACCTATATTACACTCCTAGCTTCACTACAAACCTTCCTTATCATAGCATTTGGGGCCACAGAAATCATTATATTTTACGTAATATTTGAAGCAACCCTAATTCCAACATTAATTATCATCACTCGCTGGGGGAATCAAGCAGAACGCCTAAGCGCAGGCACATATTTCCTGTTTTACACACTAACAGGGTCCCTTCCATTACTAGTAGCATTGCTTCTACTTCACCATAACACAGGGTCCCTATCAATATTAATTATCCAATACTCCTCCCCCCTGACTTTAGAAACATGAGGAGACAAAATTTGATGAGCAGGATGCTTAATCGCATTCCTAGTTAAAATACCCCTATATGGCGTTCACCTTTGATTACCAAAAGCCCACGTAGAAGCCCCAGTAGCCGGGTCTATGGTACTAGCAGCCATCCTGCTAAAACTTGGAGGCTACGGAATAATACGAATAATAATTATCCTAGACCCCCTATCAAAAGACCTAGTATATCCAATTATTGCTTTAGCCCTGTGAGGAGTAATTATAACAGGATCCATTTGCCTCCGACAAACAGACCTAAAATCCTTAATCGCATATTCCTCTGTCAGCCACATAGGCCTTGTAGCAGGAGGAATTTTAATCCAAACACCCTGGGGCTTCACCGGAGCCCTCGTCTTAATAATTGCACATGGCCTTGTTTCATCTGCCCTATTCTGCCTAGCTAATACTACATATGAACGTACTCATAGCCGAACAATAATTTTAGCCCGAGGACTACAAATTATTTTCCCACTAACAGCCGCCTGATGATTCATCTCCAACCTAGCAAACCTAGCACTACCTCCATTACCAAACCTTATAGGAGAACTAGTCATCATCACAGCAATATTTAACTGATCACCATGAACCCTAATCTTAACCGGAGCAGGAACACTCATCACCGCAGCCTATTCCTTATATATATTCTTAATAACACAACGAGGCCCACTACCACAACATATTATTAATCTACAACCATTCCATACACGAGAGCATCTCTTAATAACCCTACATCTCCTCCCAGTAATCCTCCTCGTAACAAAACCAGAAATCATATGAGGATGATGGTACTGTAGATATAGTTTAACATAAAACATTAGATTGTGGTTCTAAAAATAGAGGTTAAACTCCCCTTATCCACCGAAAGAGGCCAGAAGCACTAAAGACTGCTAATCTTTATTTCCATGGTTAAACTCCATGGCTCATTCGAAGCTTCTAAAGGATAATAGTTCATCCGTTGGTCTTAGGAACCAAAAACTCTTGGTGCAACTCCAAGTAGTAGCTATGATAAATATCATTATAACCTCTACCCTACTTCTAACCCTAACAATTTTAATCTGACCACTTATTATAACACTCACCCCAAAACCCCTAAACCAAGACTGAGCCATAAAATACGTAAAAACTGCAATCAGTACTGCATTCTTCATCAATTTAATTCCACTGACTATCTTTCTAGACCAAGGAATAGAAAGTATCATCACCACCTGAAATTGAATAAACATCATAAACTTTGACATCAACATTAGCTTCAAATTTGACCACTACTCATTAATCTTTACCCCTATTGCCTTGTACGTAACATGATCCATTCTAGAATTCGCATCTTGATATATACACTCAGACCCCTACCTTAACCGATTCTTCAAATACCTCCTACTATTTCTAGTAGCCATAATCATTTTAGTTACCGCTAACAACCTTTTCCAACTATTTATTGGCTGAGAAGGTGTAGGCATCATATCCTTCCTATTAATCGGCTGATGGCACGGCCGAGCCGACGCCAATACTGCTGCCCTACAAGCCGTGATTTACAACCGTGTGGGAGATATTGGACTAATCCTTGCCATTGTTTGAATCGCAATAAACCTCAACTCTTGAGAAATTCCCCAAATTTTCTTATTATCAAAAGACTTCAATATAACACTGCCCCTACTAGGCCTAGTACTAGCTGCCACAGGAAAATCCGCCCAATTCGGCCTACACCCCTGACTCCCATCAGCAATAGAAGGACCAACTCCAGTCTCAGCCCTACTCCACTCCAGCACAATAGTAGTAGCCGGTATTTTCCTACTAATTCGACTACACCCCTTAATAGAGAATAATCAATTCATCCTAACTATTTGTCTATGCCTGGGAGCCTTAACAACTCTCTTCACAGCCACTTGCGCACTCACACAAAATGATATCAAAAAAATCGTAGCATTTTCAACATCAAGTCAACTAGGATTAATAATAGTAACAATTGGCTTAAACCAACCACAACTAGCTTTCCTACATATTTGCACCCACGCCTTCTTCAAAGCAATACTATTCCTATGCTCAGGTTCCATCATTCACAGCCTAAACGATGAACAAGATATCCGCAAAATAGGGGGCCTACACAAACTAATACCTTTCACCTCCTCATGCCTAACCATCGGCAGCCTAGCCCTTACAGGTATACCCTTCCTAACAGGCTTCTTCTCAAAAGATGCAATCATTGAAGCCCTCAACACCTCATATCTAAACGCCTGAGCCCTAGCCCTAACACTAATCGCCACATCCTTCACAGCAGTATACAGCCTACGAGTAATTTTCTTCGTAACCATGGGCTCACCACGATTCCTGCCCCTCTCCCCAATCAATGAAAACAACCAAGCAGTGATCGCCCCCATTGGACGCCTGGCATGAGGAAGCATTATTGCAGGCCTTATCCTTACCTCGAACTTCCTACCATCAAAAACACCAATCATAACAATACCAACCTCCCTAAAACTAGCCGCATTACTTGTTACTATTACAGGCCTAATTATCGCCCTAACACTCGCTACAGCAACATCAAAGCAAATCAAAATTACCCCAACCCTAATCCTACACAACTTCTCCAACATACTAGGATTTTTCCCACCCATCATTCACCGCCTTACACCCAAACTAAACCTTGTCCTAGGAAAACAAGCCACAAAACTAGATCGACAATGACTAGAAATAGGGCCAAAAGGACTCCTCCCAACACACAACTCATTAACCACAATATTTGATAACATTGACACAAACATCATCAAAATCTACCTAACCTTCTACCTAATTACCACAGCACTGACTATCGCCCTCTTTTCTTTAATCTAAACAGCACGAAGCGCCCCCCGACTCAAACCACGTGTCAACTCCAATACCACAAACAAACACAACAATAAAACTCATGCACACACAATTAATAGCCCCCCTCCCGCAGAATACATTAAAGAAGCTCCACTAATATCCCCCCGAACCACAAAAAACTCCTTAAATTCATCTATAACTACCCAATAACCCCCATACCCACCCCAAAATCATCACATAGCACCTCCAACCCCAAGCAAATACACCAAAACATAAACCTTAACAGATCCCCCTCCCCATGTCTCAGGAAACGGCTCAGCGGCAAGCGCTGCCGAATACGCAAACACTACCAACATCCCCCCCAAATAAATCAAAAACAGCATCAAACCAACTAATGACCCCCCATGCCCAACCAAAACCCCACACCCAACTCCAGCTGCCATAGCCAATCCTAAAGCTGCAAAATAAGGCGCAGGATTAGAAGCCACCCCAACTAACCCAACAACCAAACATAATAACAATAAATCAAGAAAATATATCATAATTCCCGCCAGGATTTTAACCAGGACTAATGACTTGAAAAACCACCGTTGTAATTCAACTACGAGAACCATGGTCACCCGAAAAACCCACCCACTATTCAAAATCATAAACGACGCACTCATCGACCTCCCCGCCCCATCAAACATTTCTGCATGATGAAACTTTGGCTCCCTACTATTATTATGTCTTGCAGTACAAATTATTACAGGACTATTCCTAGCTATACACTACACCTCAGACATCTCAACCGCCTTCTCATCAGTCGTACACATCTGCCGAGACGTCAACTATGGCTGAGTCATCCGAAACTTCCACGCCAACGGAGCATCATTCTTCTTTATTTGCATCTACCTACACATTGGCCGCGGCCTGTATTATGGATCATACCTATATAAAGAAACTTGAAACATCGGGGTAGTATTACTCCTCCTTGTTATAATAACAGCCTTTGTAGGATACGTATTACCATGAGGACAAATATCTTTCTGAGGTGCCACAGTAATTACAAACCTATTATCAGCCGTCCCCTACATAGGAGATGCTTTAGTACAATGAATCTGAGGAGGCTTCTCCGTAGACAATGCAACCCTTACACGATTCTTTGCATTCCACTTCCTCCTACCATTCACAATCATCGCAGCCACAATTCTACACGCACTATTCCTGCATGAAACAGGATCAAACAATCCAATCGGACTAAATTCCGACGCAGACAAAATCCCATTTCACCCATACTTCTCCTACAAAGATTTACTAGGCTTCATCATTCTCCTAACAGCCCTAGCATCCCTAAGCCTGTTCTCCCCAAATCTACTAGGTGACCCAGAAAACTTCACTCCTGCAAACCCACTAGTGACTCCACCCCATATTAAACCAGAATGGTATTTCCTATTTGCATACGCCATTCTCCGATCAATCCCAAACAAACTAGGAGGAGTCTTAGCATTACTATTTTCCATCCTAGTACTGATAGTAGTACCCCTACTGCACCTCTCAAAACAACAAGGATTAACCTTTCGTCCCCTATCCCAAATCCTCTTCTGGGCCCTAGTAGCAGACGTAATAATTCTAACCTGAATCGGCGGCATACCTGTAGAACACCCCTTTATCATTATCGGCCAAGTCGCCTCAATCCTTTACTTCTCCCTATTCCTAATTCTAAACCCACTAGCAGCCTGATTAGAAAACAAACTACTCAATTTAAACTGCTCTAGTAGCTTAGCCTCTAAAGCGCCGGTCTTGTAATCCGGAGATCGAAGGTTAAAATCCTTCCTAGCGCCAGAAAAGAGAGATTTCAACTCCCACCCCTAACTCCCAAAGCTAGGATTCTAAACTAAACTATTTTCTGTAACAAGAAATGTCCAACATTCACCAACTCGCTATGGTATAGTACATATTATGCATAACTCAACACTATGGTGTAGTACATATTATGTATAATTCAACACAACTGTTATTACACATCCATTACTTTCTAGTACATTAACTGTAAGTGTACAAAACATTACACTAAAAACTCCACTGGAACTCCTTAGAAAAAGAAGATATTGAAAAATCCAATGGACCTCCATCCAAAACGTTTCCTTGTTTTACCCAACTAAAATTTACAATCAAAAGTTTAATGTAGTAAGAAACCACCAATCTTGTATTTCTAGTGCATAAAATGAATGATAGAATCAAGGACAAAAATTGTGGGGGTTGCACAACTTGCACTATTACTGGCATCTGGTTCCTATTTCAGGTCCATGATAGGTAAACCTTCCTCCTACCTGCACTATATCTGGCATCACTTAATGGTGGAACCTCGTCCTAGCAAAAACCCCACATGCCAAGGCGTTCTTTCTAAAAGGCATTTGGTATTTTTTTTTTTAGGTCACTTTCATTTGGCATATGTCTGAAGAAATTCAATAATCTTTCCAACCCCGAACATACAGATATTCACCTCCAAGCAATATGTAATGTTTTAATGACATAGTCTTTAAATCATTGCATATATCTCTATCAAGTGCATAACTCTTCCATTACTCCCTCATCTTTCCCTGAGATTCCCCCTCCCCGCTCAGGCGCAGGCGCGCGGTAAACCCCCCTACCCCCCTACGCCGAACAAGTCCTAATTAATCCTGTTAAACCCCTAAACCAGGTAAGGCTCGACTGGCATATTCAACAAGTGGTGATGTATGTTGCTATATAGTGTTATAAATTTGCATCACATTATATA